ACGATATGTTCCCTATGGTGACCGGGTTCATGAATTATGGTCAACAAACAGTACGAGCTGCAAGGTACATTGGTCAAAGTTTCATGATTACCTTATCCCACGCGAATCGTTTACCTGTAACTATTCAATATCCTTATGAAAAATCGATCACATCAGAGCGTTTCCGCGGTCGAATCCACTTTGAATTTGATAAATGCATTGCTTGTGAAGTATGTGTTCGTGTATGCCCCATAGATCTACCCGTTGTTGATTGGAGATTGGAAACAGATATTAGAAAGAAACGATTGCTTAATTATAGTATTGATTTCGGAATCTGTATATTTTGTGGTAACTGCGTCGAGTATTGTCCAACAAACTGTTTATCAATGACTGAAGAATATGAACTTTCTACTTACGATCGTCACGAATTGAATTATAATCAAATTGCTTTGGGTCGGTTACCAATGTCAGTAATTGGCGATTACACAATTCGAACAATTATGAATTCGACTCAAACAAAAATAGCCACGGATAACCCCCTTGATTCAAGAACGATTACCAATTACTAAGATTCCGTTTTGATCTAAAGAAGCGAAGTTTCTTTCATTTTGGTTGGTTAGTAACTACAAAACATAACTATTGATTGGTGAGAATCACGGCTTGATTTGGATTTAGAATAGATTCATATATCCGTGATGATTTCGAAATATCAAATTTCAACTACTCTTTCGGATACAAAAGCGGGATTGGTCCAATAACTGTATCTACATCAATCCACACCACATTAAGATTCAATTCAATTAGGCATATACAAGAAAAAAAAAAGAAAGATAGGGTAACCTCTTTTTTCCTGGCCCGGTCAGTAAGGTCATGAAAATGAAATATTTCAACTTATTTATCTCTTATTTTACACATAATGGATTTACCTGGATCAATACATGATATTCTTTTAGTATTTCTAGGATCAGGTCTTATATTAGGAGGCCTAGGGGTGGTATTACTTACCAATCCAATTTATTCTGCCTTTTCATTAGGATTGGTTCTTGTTTGTATATCCTTATTCCATATTCCATCTAACTCCTATTTTGTAGCTGCTGCACAGCTCCTTATTTACGTGGGAGCCGTAAATGTCTTAATCGTATTTGCTGTGATGTTCATGAATGGTTCAGAATATTACAAGGATTTATATCTTTGGACAGTTGGAGATGGAGTTACTTCACTGGTTTGTACAAGTATTCTTTTTTCACTAATTACTACTATCTCAGATACGTCATGGTACGGGATTATTTGGACTACAAGATCAAACCAGATTATAGAGCAGGACCTGACAAGTAACGTTCAACAAATTGGAATTCATTTATCAACAGATTTTTATCTTCCATTTGAACTCATTTCTATAATTCTTTTAGTTGCTTTGATAGGTGCAATTGCTATGGCTCGTCAGTAATAAATACTTAGAATTAGAAATCCAAAATCAAATAAAATAAATAAGGCCGCGTTTTGTTCTGTGTTACTATTATGACATCAATTTCCCTTCAGTTCCATTTTGATATTCTATTGTTCATATATTAAATTGAATGGGTTTGAGTTCGATCCATTACTAATACCTTTCTTTTTTCCGTACTTGTTATATTCTAGTCAATCAAATCGGTTAAATTGTATTGTTGTTCATATTGAAATCAATCTCAATTGATGAGGAGTTGGTCAATGATGACCGAGCATGTACTTATTTTGAGTGCCTATTTATTTTCTATCGGTATTTATGGATTGATCACAAGCCGAAACATGGTTAGAGCACTTATGTGTCTTGAGCTTATACTGAATGCGGTTAATCTAAATCTCGTAACATTTTCTGATTTATTTGATAGTCGACAATTAAAAGGAGACATTTTCTCGATCTTTGTTATAGCTATTGCAGCCGCTGAAGCAGCTATTGGGCCAGCTATTGTTTCGTCGATCTATCGTAACAGAAAATCAACTCGTATCAATCAATCGAATTTGTTGAATAAATAGTCGTAATGATATAAATAAAGACAGATATATAGAATATTTATCAATTAGAATTAGCGTGTCGTGTATAACCCGTATGACCATGTTTGCTGAAACGTAATAAATCAAAGTATCTTGGACCTCTCTCATTCTCATGACCAGATCCAGAAGTAGATTGATTATTAAATTAAAAAAAAAAATTCTGGTAAACCACTGATTCGTCTGGTGTCTACAATATATGATTCAGTTACTACTGATTTTACCAGATCGAAAATTGATAACGTTCAAAAAATTGATAGATCCAATGTCACATTCAGTAAAGATTTATGATACATGTATAGGGTGTACTCAATGTGTACGAGCCTGCCCCACAGATGTATTGGAAATGATACCTTGGGACGGATGTAAAGCTAAGCAAATTGCTCCTGCTCCAAGAACAGAGGACTGTGTAGGTTGTAAGAGATGTGAATCCGCTTGTCCAACGGATTTCTTGAGTGTCCGGGTTTATTTATGGCATGAGACAACTCGTAGC